TAACGTTGTAAGGTTTGCTTAACTCTTTGCGCAGTTTCATAATGTTCCTCGCCAACGATCCGAGGTTGGAGCATAGTTGACGTTGAATCTAAGGGATCCACTGCTGGATAGATACCTTTGGCGGCTAATCCTCTTGACAGTACGGTAGTGGCGTCTAAATGTGCAAATGTCGTGGCAGGAGCGGGATCGGTCAAATCGTCTGCAGGTACATAAACTGCTTGAATCGAAGTTATGGACCCTTCTTTTGTAGAAGTAATTCTTTCCTGTAATGAGCCCATTTCGGTACTAAGAGTAGGTTGATAGCCCACAGCAGAAGGCATTCTACCCAATAAGGCGGATACTTCAGATCCTGCTTGTACGAAACGGAAGATATTGTCGATAAATAGAAGTACGTCTTGTTCATTAACATCTCGGAAATATTCCGCCATAGTTAGGGCAGTCAATCCAACTCTCATACGTGCTCCCGGCGGTTCATTCATTTGACCGTAGACTAGAGCCACCTTTGATTCCGCAATATTTTGTTCATTGATAACTCCGGATTCTTTCATTTCCATGTAAAGATCATTTCCTTCACGAGTACGTTCACCTACTCCGCCAAATACGGATACGCCCCCATGAGCTTTTGCAATGTTGTTGATCAATTCCATAATGAGTACTGTTTTACCCACTCCAGCTCCCCCAAATAGTCCGATTTTTCCTCCACGTCGGTAGGGGGCTAAAAGGTCTACCACTTTAATTCCTGTTTCAAAAATAGATAATTTAGTATCTAACTGGGTAAAGGCGGGCGCAGATCTATGAATAGGAGATGTTGTGCGAGTATCTACGGGACCTAAATTATCAACAGTCTCTCCAAGTACGTTAAAAATTCGTCCGAGAGTTGCTCCACCGACTGGAACGCTTAAAGGAGCTCCTGTGTCAATAACTTCCATTCCTCGCGTTAGACCGTCTGTAGCACTCATAGCTACAGCCCTAACTCGATTATTTCCTAATAATTGTTGTACCTCACAGGTCACATTAATTGGTTGACTCACAGTATCTCGACCCTTAACTACCAGAGCATTGTAAATATTCGGCATCTTACCTGGAGGAAAAGCTACGTCCAGTACCGGACCAATAATTTGAGCGATACGCCCCAGCTTTTTTTTTTCAAGTGTGGAAACCCCAGGACCAGAAGTAGTGGGATTGTTTCTCATAATATATAGTTCATAATATATAGTTTTTTAAAGTAAACTATGTCGAAATTCTTTGCAAAAATGAAAATTATCGAATCCAAAATAAAATAAATGTCCGATAGCAGATTTCTTAATTAAATAAGAAATTAATTAAGAAATAGGAGTTAGCACTCAATTTTTTTTGGTACCATCCAAAGGAATCCAATTCAATTGTTCACTTATTCCATTTTTACTTATTCTAGTCAATTTCAATGAGTGAATTCTCAAGTTCACTCAACTGATTTTCAAAAAAAAAAATATCAAATGGATGAACAAAAATCTTGAGAAAGTCTTTTATTTGTCTATCATTATAGGCAATCCTTTCGATATTATCTACGAAAGTCGAACTCGAAACTATATTTAAATATTTAAATTGAATTTATGATTCATTATTTCTATCGCACTGGAACTAAGTTCTTATTTAGTATATTGATTTATGTCCAGCCTATTCTTTTACCCTTTCCCGATAGAATTCCGCGTATTTTCACATCTAGGATATACATATACAACATATCTCGTTGTCAAGAGTGAATTTCGAATTATTTAGGTCTTTCGATTCAAAAGGGGGTAAGAAATTGGAAACTTGAAAAACAAGGGTTGGGTTGCGCCATATATATGAAAGAGTATACAATAATGCTGTATTTGGCGAATCAAATACATGGTCTAATAACGAACCATTTTGATTAGTTGATAATATTAGTTGAGAATTTTATGAAAGATTCCTGTAAAAGGTTTCATTAAGTCCTGATTTTTGTCGAGTAGACCTTGTTGTTTTGTTGTAAAAATTTTCATCAAATTAAGTTGTAGGGAGGGACTTATGTCACCACAAACAGAAACTAAAGCAAGTGTTGGATTTAAAGCAGGTGTTAAAGATTACAAATTGACTTATTATACTCCCGAATATCAACCCCAGGATACCGATATCTTGGCAGCATTCCGAGTAACCCCTCAACCTGGAGTTCCGTCAGAAGAAGCAGGAGCCGCAGTAGCTGCCGAATCTTCTACTGGTACATGGACAACTGTATGGACCGACGGACTTACCAGTCTTGATCGTTACAAAGGACGATGCTACCACATCGATGCCGTTCCTGGAGAAGACAATCAATATATTTGTTATGTAGCTTACCCATTAGACCTTTTTGAAGAAGGTTCTGTTACTAATATGTTTACTTCCATTGTGGGTAATGTATTTGGGTTCAAGGCCCTGCGTGCTCTACGTTTGGAGGATTTGCGAATCCCTGTTGCTTATATAAAAACTTTCCAAGGCCCGCCTCACGGTATCCAAGTTG